GATAGAATGGCCGAGTATAAGCGCTAAATTGTAAATTTAGAAACAAGAAATTTCTTTTCTATTGGTTTTATAGTAAATAATAAAAACGTCAAATTGCAAATTTGAAAATGTGTAATACACTAAAACTTAAGGCCTAAAAGAATTCTTTTTTTGGTAACTTTGAAGGATACTAGTTTGTTTAACTTAAAGCCTTTAGATAATTATATAAAATGAAGGAATTAAAATTCCAGAAAAATTTATAAACACAAGTATAGGCCTCCTTAAAGATATGCTGCGAGGTTTTATACCCCACCCACTAAAAGGTGAAGAAAGAGTTAAAAATAAAATTCTTAATCGAATATAAAAGTATAGAGTTAATAGTGAACAAAAAAGAAGTAAAATTAAAGAATAAAAATATTGACATAAAATTAACTCTTGAATTATAACTCATTTCGGGATAAACCCTAAAAAAGGAGGTAACCCCCCTATAGAAAATAGACTTAATATTGATATAGCCTTTAAAACAATAGGACTCTCCCTATTTATTAAATGAGAAAAATGGAATGCCTGCTGTAAATAAAACCTTATAATTACTGTAATTGAAAGAAAACAATAAATTCTAAAATATAAAACTCAACAAACCTCCCTTATAATTATTGCAAAAAATATCCAAGATATATGGTTAATAGAAGAGAAAGCTATAATTTTACGCAAAAATGTTTGGTTTAATCCTCTTACTGCTCCTACAACAGCAGAAATTAAAGCCGAAGAAAAAATTAGTATACACCTATTTTCATCAAAAACTAAATAAGTTAATAAAAACATTGGCCCAATTTTCTGGATTGTTATTAAAATAACAGCCTGGCCTCAAGATAACCCCTCTATAACCTGAGGAAATCAAAAATGAAATGGAGCCCCACCTAATTTTAACAACAAGGATAAAGAAAAAATTAAAATAAAATTTCTAAATATTAAAGTAAATGAAGCTGAAAAAATAATTATAATTGAAGCCAAAGCTTGAATTAAAAAATATTTTAAAGCTCCCTCAGAACTATATTGATTTCTCCTAGAAGAAATCAACGGAATAAAAGATATTAGATTTAATTCTAACCCCGCTCAAGCTCCAAATCAAGAATTGGAAGATACACATAAAAATAAACCTAATGCCAATGAAGAAAAAAATAAAACTCTAAAAGGAGTAATCATTGAAAAGAGAGATAATTCCCATTCATGGGGTATGAACCCATTAGCTTTTTTAGCTTATCTTTTAATTAATATGAGTAAATTTCACATAATTAGTTCTATCAAAACTACCCTTTTATCAGGCATCATATTTTTCGACATTTGCAGGTAAGACCACTTTTGCAGCTTCAACGCAAGATTCTGATTAAATTATACAAATTAAACACAAACTAAAATTATCATAATAATAACCCACAAAAAGAAACTCTTTATATAAATCTTAATTATATTATCCTGTGCTCCTTGGAGTCAATGGTTACTCTTTATAATTAAACTTAAACCTCCTTGGCCCCCATAAAACTCGGATCATCCCTTATCTTTTATTTTTTCGTAACTACCTCTAATTTTTAAAGTATAATAACATAATTTTACTCTTGATAAAAAAGGTAAAAACCATATTGAGCCCCTTATAACAGAATAGTTATAAAATTTTAACCTCCTTAAAGAACCTCTAATTCTAATAAAATTTAATAAATATCCAATAGAAGCCCCTGTTGCTAATAACAATATAACCAAACTCTTAAACACCGGTCTTAAACAAATTATATATCTTTCTGGAAATAAAATCCAAGATAAAAAAGCACCCCTAAAAATTGACCCTAACCTTAATATCGCTATAGGGTTATTTATAATTATATTTTTATCCTGGACTCTCCTAAAAACTCTTGAATTAAACCCCCCTGTTAGTGAGTAAAAAATTAAACGAAATGTGTATCTAACAGTTAACCCTGTTGCTAAAACATACATAACAAATCTAATAAAATTAATATTTCTTATAAAAGCAACCTCTAAAATTAAATCCTTAGAATAAAACCCAGCTATAAAAGGTATCCCGCATAAGGCCAAATTTGACAAATTTATACACATCCTAGTCAAAGGTATACTTAAAACCAACCTACCTATCATACGAATATCTTGAGAATCTTTAAGATTATGAATTACTACTCCTGCACATAAAAACAATAGAGCTTTAAACAAAGCATGAGTAAGAAGATGAAAAAAAGCAAGATCAGAAAACCCAAGAGAAAGAATTCTAATTATTACACCCAACTGCCTAAGAGTTGAAAGTGCAATAATTTTTTTTAAATCATACTCAAAATTTGCTCCTAAGCCCGCCATAAATATTGTTGAACATGAAATAATAAGTATTATAGATATAATAGTTGAATTTTCAAAAATACAATTAAATCGAATTAGAAGATAAACTCCAGCAGTAACTAATGTAGATGAGTGGACCAATGCTGATACTGGAGTTGGAGCTGCTATTGCAGCTGGTAATCATGCCGAAAAGGGAATTTGAGCTCTTTTTGTTGTAGCTGCGATACAAACCAAAATTTTAATTAAAATTTTTTCTTCTCTCATATACAAACCCCAACTTAAAAAATTCCAACCACCAACTATAAAAAAAAGAGCAATTCTTAAAAGAATAGCAACATCACCAACCCGATTTGACAGGATTGTTAACATCCCCGCATTAGCCGACTTTTCGTTTTGGTAAAAAATTACTAAGGCGTAAGAAATTAAACCTAACCCATCTCACCCAAGTAGAATTCTAATTAAATTCGGTCTTACAATTAAAGCATTTATAGAGGCAACAAAAGCAAGCACTAAGTACATAAATCGATTATAGTGTTTATCTCCTTTTATATATCTCCCCCTATAAAATAACACTATAGAAGAAATAAATAGAATAAACCTTAAAAATAAATACCTTACTCAATCTAATACTAAAGTTATTACAATTAAAGATGAATTAAAATAAAATAGCTCCCACTCAATTACATAACTTGTGTTTAATTGGAATCTTATTAGAAATAAACTTAAACAAATTAGAGAGCCCCTCCCAAGAAACACTAAATTAACTAAGTGTATAGAGAATTTTCATACCATTATTTAAAATAATTAATTATAATTTTGACACCACAAATCAATGTTTTTATTTAAACTATTTAAATTAAACTAACGGAGTTACTAAAATCCTCTTTACAATTAAAAAGTTTAAAGGTAATCAATGTAACCTTAATACATAGTATTCACTTATTTTTCCAGAACAACAAGAAAATAAAGAATTAAAAAATGTCCCATGTTGACTAAGTGAATATATATATAAAGTATATGTTGCCCTAAAAAATGATAGTATGGCTACACTAATTATTCTAATTTTTCTCCATCTAATTACTCTCATAATTAAATTAATTTCTCCTAATAAATTTAATGTTGGAGGAGCTGCTATATTTCTAACTCTCAATAAAAACCACCACAAACCTAAAGAAGGTATTAGATTTAATAATCCCTTATTAATAACCAAACTACGTCTTCCTAATCGCTCATAAATAATATTAGATAAACAAAATAAGCCAGATGAACATAACCCATGCCCTAATATAATGATAACTGCCCCATTTATTCCCCATCAATTAAATACAATTAAGCCCCTTAAAACTAATCTTATATGAGCTACCGAAGAGTAAGCAATTAAAGATTTAATATCTATTTGTCGTAAACATATAAAACTAACAATAACACCACCTAAAATCCTTACTCTCACCCACAACCAAGAAAATATCTTATTAACTTCAGAGAATAATCTTAACACTCGAATTAAACCATACCCCCCTAATTTTAATAATACTCCTGCTAAAATTATAGATCCTGCTACAGGAGCCTCCACGTGAGCCTTAGGTAATCATAAATGAAATATATATATAGGCAATTTTACAACAAAAGCAAAAATAGTACAAAAATATCATAATATTCTAATTAAATTTCCTCTCATCCCTTTAAAAACTAAACCTATTATTAACCTTCCTCCTAAATTATATAAACTAATTAATGAAATTAATAAAGGTAAAGAAGCAAATAAAGTATAAAATAATATATATAAGCCAGCCTGAATTCGCTCCGGCTGATATCCTCAACCGAGAATTAAAATTAAAGTCGGAATAAGAGAACTTTCAAATCTTAAATAAAATATTAGATAATCTATAGAAGAAAAAGTTATTAGTAAGGCCCCTAAAAGAACTAAATTAACTAACAAAAATATTGAAGGGAAATAACCTGTTTTATTAATTTTTTGGCTTCTATAAATTACTAATATTCTAATCCAAACTCTTAATATAATTAAAACCCCTCTTAAATAATCCGTTCCTAATTGTCTACCTAAATTAAATATATAAAAATCATGGCCCAACCTACAAAAAACTAAAAAACATATTAAAAGAAATGATAATTGAACTACCCTCCAATTACTAATTAAAAATATTATTATTATATTTATCAACAAAAACTTTAACATTATAGTAAATTAAATCTTCTAAAATAATCATTTCCATGGGAGCGAACAACAGAGATTAACAAAGCTAACCCTAAAGCCCCCTCACAGACACCTAGAGTTAAAAAAAATAAAATCACGTAAATTTCTATACCGACCCTAGAAATATTTAAACTTATCACCCAAAACACCCTTAATATAATAAACTCTAAACTCAATAAAGTATTTAATAAATGTTTTCGATTTGAGACAAAAGATAATAATCCACAAAACAATACCGCCAAAGAACAAAAATTAATTAAAATTAAAGTAATCATTAGTTTTTATAGTTTAAATAAAACCTTGGTCTTGTAAACCAAAAATGAATGTTAATTCTTAAAACATTAAAATTTATTTTAAAATTTTTATTTTTTATTTACCTTTTATTTTAATTACTTCTATACTATTCACCCGATTATCCCACCCATTATCTATGGGATTAACATTATTTATTCAAACTATTTTTATTTGTATTTCCTCAGGACTAAGAAATTTATCCTTTTGATTTTCCTATATCTTATTTATTATTTTTCTAGGAGGAATATTAGTATTATTTATTTACGTTGCCTCATTGGCATCAAATGAAATTTTTAATCTCTCTCCTAACTTTTTGTTTTTAACTATCTTATTCACTTTATTTATAATTTTAACTATTATCACCCTTGCCGACCCTATAATAATTAGTACTAAATTAAAAATTGCTTCCTCCTCTTTAATAACATTTTATAAACTTGATTATACCTCTCTCCTAGTTAGAACCATTTATAGTCCTTCTTCCATATTTTTCACTTTATTCTTAATTATTTACCTCTTATTAACTTTATTTGTAGTAGTAAAAATTATTAACATTTATTCCAGCCCGATACGAACAAATAACTAATGCTAACTTCACTACGAAAAAGCCACCCTTTATTTAAAATTGTTAATAACGCTCTTATTGATATACCAATCCCGAGAAATATTTCTTTCCTCTGAAATTTTGGATCTTTGTTAGGATTATGCTTAGTAATTCAAATTTTAACTGGATTATTTCTATCTATACACTATATTCCTAATATTGAAATAGCCTTTTCAAGTGTTATTCATATTTGTCGGGACGTAAATTATGGTTGAATACTACGAACCCTACATGCCAACGGAGCTTCTTTTTTTTTTATTTGCCTATACCTCCATATTGGGCGAGGAATTTATTATAGATCTTATACTTATTTCCACACATGAATAGTAGGAGTTCTAATTTTTTTCTTAACTATAGCCTCTGCCTTTCTAGGGTATGTATTACCATGAGGTCAAATATCTTTTTGAGGAGCAACTGTAATTACTAACCTTTTTTCAGCTATTCCTTATTTAGGAACTGATTTAGTTCAATGAATTTGAGGAGGTTTTGCTGTGGATAACGCAACTCTAACTCGTTTTTTTTCTTTCCATTTTTTATTTCCTTTTATTATTTCAGCTTTGACGATAGTCCACATTTTATTTCTTCATGAAACAGGAGGGAATAATCCTTTAGGAATTAATTCCGCCTTAGATAAAGTCCCCTTCCACCCTTATTTTAATTTTAAAGACTTATTTGGGTTTATGATTTTAAGTTTACTCTTATTTTTATTAGCATTCCTAGCACCATATTTATTAAGAGATCCTGATAATTTTATTCCTGCAAACCCACTCGTGACCCCAATTCATATCCAACCAGAATGATATTTTCTCTTCGCGTATGCAATTCTTCGTTCTATCCCTAATAAATTAGGAGGAGTAATTGCTCTTGTAGCCTCAGTTTCTATTTTAGTTATTTTACCTTTCACCCATTTCTCTAAATTTCGAAGACTAACTTTCTACCCTTTAAATCAATTTTTATTTTGATGTTTTATTTCCCTAGTAATTTTATTAACCTGAATTGGAGCACGACCTGTTGAACCCCCTTATATTTTAGTAGGGCAAACCTTATCCCTTCTTTATTTTTTATATTATATTATTAACCCCCTTATAATCTCATTGTGAGACAAATGTCTTAAATGAAAATTTAGTTTATTTTAAAATAAATGCTTTGAAAGCATTAGAAAGGAGAAAATCCCTAATTTTTAATTTCAGAGAAAAAAAATATCTTTAGAATCCAAAACTAATATTTTACCCCTTAAACTATTCTCCGTCTAAATTTTATTTATATATTAATAATGTAAAAAACAAAATAAGCTTAGTTTCAACCCTATAAAAAAAATCAAGTAATTTAATGAGATAGGTAAAAACCTTTTTCACGCTAAATATATTAACTTATCATAACGAAACCGTGGTAATGTTCCCCGAACTCAAATAAATACAAATCTTATACCAACCACTTGTAAATAAAAAATTACCCTTAAAGGAGAAGTCCCTAAAAAAAGTAAAATAAAAATTATTCTCATAAATAAAATTGATGAATACTCTGCTATAAAAATTAATGCAAAACCCCCTCTTCTGTACTCAGTGTTAAATCCTGAAACTAATTCCGATTCTCCCTCAGAAAAATCAAAAGGGGTCCGATTAGTCTCAGCTAAACAAGATGAAAATCAAATTATCGCTAAAGGTAAAGAAACCCATAAAAATCATATCCCCTCCTGGTACTCAACAAAAGTCTTAAAATTAAATCTTTCGACTAAAAAAATAAAAGATAATAAAATCAAAGCTAATCTCACCTCATAAGAAATAGTCTGGGCTACTGCCCGGAGTCTACCTAATAAAGAATATTTACAATTTGAAGATCAACCCGCTATTATTAAAGGATAAACTCCTGAACTTAAGCAACATAAAATAAATAAAACCCCCAAATTTATATTTAATAACCCTCTCTCATATGGTAAAATTCTCCATATAATTAAAGAAATAAATAAACTAAAGACTGGTGAAATATAGTAAGGTAGAAAATTTGTAACGGAAAGTTTAATCTGCTCATTTAAAAAAAGTTTTACTGCGTCAGAAAAAGGTTGAAGTACCCCTAAAACCCCAACTTTATTTGGCCCCTTACGAATTTGAATGTAACCCAAAATTTTTCGTTCAAGAAGAGTTACAAAAGCTACTCCCAATAACACACAAATAATTAAAATTAAATAATTAATAATTATAACAAATATGACCTCTAAATGGTTAAGCATTTTTGCTAGTTATAGAAATCCCTATATTCTTAGATTCTAAATCTAGTGCACTTTTCTGCCAAACTAACAAAAATATTTTTATTATTTAATCCTTTCGTACTAAAATAATTTCATTTTCTTAGAAGATAGAAACCAACCTGGCTTACACCGGTTTGAACTCAAATCATGTAAAATTTTAAAGGTCGAACAGACCCTCTTTTGTAATTTCTGCCCCACAAAGAACTTTTAATTCAACATCGAGGTCGCAAACTTTCTTGTCGATATGAACTCTTAAAAAAAATTACGCTGTTATCCCTAAAGTAACTTAATCTATTAATCCCTTTTAGGATCTAAAATTCAAATATTATTGTTAAAAAATAAAACAGTTATTTTAAATTTTATTTTTATCGCCCCAATAAAATACTCTAATCTAAAATTTTATAAATAAAAATAATTATTAGATCATAAATATATAAAGTTTTATAGGGTCTTATCGTCCCTCTAATTTATTTAAGCCTTTTCACTTAAAAGTTAAATTTAATATTTTTACCTAAGACAGTTAATTTCTTGTCCAACCATTCATTCTAGCCTCCAATTAAAAGACTAATTATTATGCTACCTTTGCACGGTCATAATACCGCGGCCTTTTAGTTCCCAATGGGCAGGTCAGACTTTATATACCTCTCATATAGACATGTTTTTGTTAAACAGGCAGAAATAATTATTGCCGAATTCCTTAAATAAAAAAAAAGAATAATAAAAGTTATAAATAATTCTATAATTACAGAATACCTCAATATCTACTAATACACTCATTATAATTAAATAAATTAAATTTTAAAATAATTTTTAATAAAAATCTAAAGAAAATATAAATATTCACTATCAAAATATTATTTATAACAATTTAAAAACATAGCTAATTTTAAGCTTAGTTAAACTCCCTTATTCTATTTTCTTATAAATTAAATTAGTAAGGAGCTTATCCCCCCCACTTTTACTTTTTTTATAAAATTAATAAAAACGCTAATTTAAACTTACTTTTTAAAAAACTAGATATTAGAGAACTCGACTAATATTTCACTCCTAGAATAAAATTATAAACCTTTCTGCCACAAAAACTTTATTTTTAATCTAACTATTCCTCTTTCGAGATTTTCATAACTCTATACATAAATTTAAATACCCCTGATACCCAAGGTACATAATTTTATTATTACTTAACACATATTAAATTTTCAGTTTATTTCAAATTTCCTTCACAGTACTTTTCTAAATTCTTTAAAAGAATTCGATTCACTCTACTACCCCGATTAAAATATTTTTCCAATTACAACTATAAATAATAAAAAATAATCAAAATAAATCGAATTAAACGACAACCTTTTCGGTGTAAACGAAACGCTAATTTTAGCTTTATTTTGTTAGTAATAACTACTAATTTTCACTTTAATTCTAGAGACACTTTCCAGTACCTCTACTATGTTACGACTTATTCCGCCTTAAACGGAAGCGACGGGCGATATGTACATAATTTAGAGCTTCTATCAAAAAGTTTTATTATTTCCAATTTTACAATTAAATCCTCCTTCATTAAAATCTTTAAATTATAACTCCGTTATAAATAAATTTTATTGTAACCCATTTTTTCTTATTTATAAGCTGCACCTTGATCTAATATACTCAAACTATGATTCCAATAATATTATTTCTCAAATTATCTGATAATGACGGTATACAAACTGAATACAAAAAAAAGTAAGATAATGCGTGTAATGTCGTTTATAAAACAGGTTCCTCTAACTAGACTAAAATACCGCCAAATTCTTTAAATTTCAAGAACATATCTTTTAATATCCTAGTATTATATAATTAAAGTTAAGTGTACTAGGGTATCTAATCCTGGTCCATACCTAAACCTTATAAGCTTCATTACTCTATAATTATATAAGTATTTACAAAAAATAATTTAATTTCACTTTTTATTTATACAAACCCTTATTATAATTATACTATAATTAACTTTTACTAAAAAATTTTATTTAATTCCCAAGTTTAACCGCGACTGCTGGCACAAGATTTTCTCAAATTTCTTATAATTTACTAAATCAAGATTTACCTTATATATTAATATTAAATATTGCTCTTATAAATTATTTATTTTAAACAAATCCTTTAACATTAAAATTTACATATACTAGACAACTATAAAACAAAACTTCAAGCAAAAATCAAACTTTCCGCGACAAAAAAAAATTTAACATAATTGTTCCTCCTCATTAATTTAAGAAATATTGATATTATTCAAGCAACTATTAATAGAAGCCAAAAAGAGGCATACCACTGTTAATGGTAAAATTGAATATAATTCCTATTAAGGAGATTTAATGTTTAAGAATAAGCTTCTAACTTGATACTTGAGCGGTTGAATTCCGTTCAAATCTCAAGTGTATATTAGTGTAAATAGCACAGAAAGCTTTGATTTTTCAAGAAAAGGTGGAATTCCCTTGTATATAAATAAATGTATATAAATAAATGTATATAAATAAACTAGAAGACAATATAGAAAGGAGAGAAAATTTTTTTATTTCCCCCCCGTTTATAAAAATTTAACCCGATTAGATTATAAAATATTATTTCCCTCATTATACCTATTTTAAAATGTATATTTTCAAAGAATTTAAAATTTTTTAATTTTTTTTTATCTGCAGTAACATTTTTATTTTAAGGTCCTGGGAGTTTCCCCATTTCACTTTCAATTTATATTTTATTAATTCACTAACCTGAGCAAAGCAACTTTTATTTCTCTGACCCACCTATTACATAAATGTAATATTATATAATTAATTTTTTTGAAAATTCATTTGAATTTTCAAAAAAATTAATTATATATTTAGATAACTTTATATTAATAATTTATTGATTATTATACTCCCCTTATTTACTAAATTTTAAAACAATTAGTTTTTAAACCCCCTTAACTATGCATTTCCCTTTATCTTTAAATCTAATTTAAATTTAAATTTTTTTGCCTAAATTATATAAATGTAATATTAATTAATTAATTTTTTTTTTAATTCAATTGAATTAAAAAAAAAATTAATTAACTATAAAGATTTCTTGACATTTAAAAGTTTATGGTTTAATAAGCCCCTTATTTACAAAATTATTAAACAATTAGTTACTAATATTAACTACCTTAACTTTCAACGAACTACAACTGAACTTTTTTAATTTTTTTTTAAAAATAAAAATTTACATAGCCCGTTAGTCTTTTATTTTCCCTCCCCCGTGTAATAAATTTTAATCGATTAGTAATATATTTAAATTCATTTAAGTTTTATATAAATATTAAAGAACCAGAGTATATTATATATTTAGAAATCCATATATCGAGCTACTATCTCTATCGAACCCTAAGAGACTAGAATATAAGATGTTCTATATCTGACTCTCGCGAGTCTTAATGTCAATATTATAAAGAAGAGCTTTATTTTATATATTTTTGTGATATTAAGAGAAAGATGTGGTTCCGCTAGATGGGAGGACTTAGTTCAAGAAAAAAAATTCTGTGGGAAGAGTACTCTTTTCTGACGAAGAGTACTCGTCCCATCAATTTTTTTCCCATCGTAAGCCTTAATTTTTTTATAATGAGAAGGTAGATATAAGTCTTTTTTCTCTTTAGACAAAATTTAAAATTTGTTATTACTAGAAGATAATATATAAAGGAGTAAGAAAATTTTTTTATTTCCCCCCCGTTTATAAAAATTTAACCCGATTAGATTATAAAATATTATTTCCCTCATTATACCTATTTTAAAATGTATATTTTCAAAGAATTTAAAATTTTTTAAATTTTTTTTATCTGCAGTAACATTTTTATTTTAAGATCCTAGGGAGTTTCCCCATTACTTTCAATTTATATCTTAAACTCCACAAAATATCTTACCTAAAATTATTTTCGGGGGGAAATCTTCCCGAAAATAATTTTTAGAAAAATAATTTTTTCAACTTTACAGTGAAAATGTAACGTGTCATACACCTTAAAAACAAATTAGAGGTTTTAACCAAAATTTAGGTCGAAACTAAATGCAACTTTTTCGCTTTCTAATTAAAATTAGTTTTTAAACACCTTATGAATGCAAATCATAAATCATATTTGACTATAATTCTACTAGTCACTTCATTCTAAAGCACCTTGCCTCCACTCATAATAAAGACCAACCAATAAAATTAATAAAAATCTTAGCCCGGAACAAACTCAAGTAAAAATATTAGTTAATATTAAAATAAACGCTAAAGGTATCAACAATGTAATTTCTACATCAAAAATTAAAAAAATTACAGTTACTAAAAAAAACCGCAGTGAAAAGGGCAACCGAGCTCTTCCTTTAGGGTCAAACCCACACTCAAAAGGAGACCCCTTTTCACGATCTCTAATTATTTTTTTTGAAATTAAAGAAGATACTAATATGATAATTATACTAATAATTAGTGTGGATATAAGTATTAATACTATAATAAAAATTAATTTTTCTAACTCTAGACCTTTTGATTGGAAGTCAAATATACAATTATACTAAAAAATTAACCCCCTCACCAGTAAATAAACACATAAAGGAAAAGCCACACTACATCTACAAAATGTCAATATCATGCTGCAGCTTCAAATCCAAAATGATGGAAAGAAGAAAAATGACATTTATATAAACGATAAAGACAAATTCTCAAAAAAGAAGACCCAATAATAACATGCAACCCATGAAACCCAGTGGCCACAAAAAAAGTAGAACCGTAGACAGAATCTGCGATCGAGAAAGAAGCCTCTACATATTCAAAAGCTTGTAACATTGTAAAATATAACCCAAGCCCCACAGTTAATGTTAACCTCTGTAAGGCTTCTAAATGGTTTGAGCTTAAAATTGCATGATGAGCCCAAGTTACTGTAGCCCCTGAAGATAACAAAATTGTTGTATTTAGTAAAGGGATCCCAAAGGGGTTAAAAGGTTGAATCCCTTTGGGGGGTCAAAGATTCCCCACTTCTACTACAGGAGATAACCTCCTGTGAAAAAAAGCTCAAAAAAAAGAAAAGAAGAACAGAACTTCCGATACAATAAATAAAATCATCCCTCAACGAAGCCCTCTTATAACGACTTGGGTATGAATCCCCTGGTAAGTTCCTTCTCGGACTACGTCTCGCCACCATTGAATTATAGTTAAAATAATACCAACAAACCTAAGATATAATAAATCAGCACTAAATTGATGAAACCATTTAATTAAGCCCGTAGTTAATATTATTGCCCTTACTGACCCGGTTAAAGGTCAAGGTCTTATATCCACTAAATGATAAGCATGATGCCTGTGTGATGTCATTAATTAACTTCTCTAACATATAATGTCCTTAAAATTGCAAACACATAAGACTGAATAAGTGCAACAGCAGATTCTAGTATTAAAAGAAGAATTTGGAGGATTACAAGAACTCAAAGAATCTTTAATGGTATAACCGGCCCCATATTCCCCAATAATCTTAATAGAAGATGACCTGCAATTATATTAGCAGCTAACCGTACCGCTAAGGTGCCTGGCCGAATAATATTTCTAATTGTCTCAATCAAGACTATAAAAGGTATTAATACTCTAGGAGTTCCCTGAGGAACTAAATGAGCAAATATATGTTGAGTATGATTAATTCAACCAAAAATTATAAAAGTTACTCATAATGGAAATGCTAAAGATAAAGTTATTACTAAATGTCTTGACCTTGTAAAAATATAAGGTAAAAGTCCTAAAGAATTATTAAACGCAATTAATACAAACAAAGAAATAAACAAAATAGTAAAGCCTAACCTTTTCCTTCCTAAAATCACCTTAAACTCATTATATAAGACTCCACTTAATTTTATTCACACTAGAACCCAACGAGAAGGGGCAGCTCAATACACATAAGGTAAATACACTAACCCTAAAAAAGCAGCTACCCAATTTAAAGATAAAGAAAAAATTCTTGAAGTCGGTTCAAAAATAGAAAATAATCTAGTTATCATTTTCAAACCTTTTCGTTTCCTAAATAGGACTCTGCCTCCAACCCTGATTTAAAATTTAACCTAAAAAAATATTGAGTTACTAAAATTAAAATTAACCTTAATAAAAATATAAAATATAAATTTACCCAAAGAATAGGTGATATTTGAGGCATTTAAAAATATTTTGAACAATTACTTAAGCCTGACAAACTTATATTATTATATTAACTAATTTTTAGTCATTTAGAGTAAATTACTATCTTAAGCTTAAAAGGCCTACACTTACATTTAAGTTACTAAATGAAGACTCTGAGTAAGAAGAAACTCAATTTAAAAAATAATTAGTCCTAACCCTTTCAATTACAATTGGTATAAACCTATGGTTTGCCCCACAAATTTCTGAACATTGACCAAAAAACAAACCAGGTCGGTTAATAAAAAATCTAACTTGATTTAACCGCCCAGGAACTGCATCAGCTTTGACCCCTAAAGCTGGAACTGTTCAAGAATGAATTACATCCCCTGCTCTCACAAGAACCCGAACTTGAGAGTTTATAGGTAAAACAACTCGATTATCTACATCCAAAAGCCGAAATTCCGAATTTAATAACCCTCTTGAACTTATTATATAGGAGTCAAACTCTAACTCCAAGAAATCAGAATACTCATACCTTCAATACCATTGATGTCCCATTGTTTTTAAAGTAATTCTTGGATTATTAATTTCATCTAACAAATATAAAAGACGAAGAGATGGAAAAGCAATAAAAATTAAAATAATAGCAGGAAGAATGGTCCAAATAATTTCAATTTCTTGCCTTTCTAATAAAAACCGATTAATGAAAAAATTAAATCCTAAGCAAAATATAATATAACCAACAAATGTTACAATTAAAATTAATACTACCATAGTATGGTCATGAAAAAAAATTAATTGTTCCATTAAAGGAGAAGCCCTATCCTGGAATCCCAAGTACCCTCACGTTGCCATTTCTAAAAGAAGAAATTCTTCCTTATAGGAGCTTAAATCCTACACATCTATCTGCCATTTTAGATATTAATTAGAAATTAGAGGAATCTCTGCATACCTATGATCAGCTGGGGGATAAGGATGTTGTCACTCAATAGAAGAAGAAAGGAAAAGAGAGTTATTAGCTGGTCGACTTATAATAAAAGCTTCCCAAACAATAATAACAAACCCTAAAACTGCCACTAAAGAAATAATAGACCCCACAGAAGATACTATATTTCAAGCTCTATATGCATCGGGATAATCCGAATACCGTCGTGGTATTCCGTTTAATCCTAAAAAATGCTGAGGAAAAAAAGTTAAATTTACTCCAACAAATATTGTAAAAAAATGAATTTTTAATCACTTATTATTTAAAGTTACCCCTGTAAATAAAGAAAACCAATGCACAATTCCAGCAAAAATCCCAAAAACAGCCCCCATAGAGAGAACATAATGAAAATGAGCTACTACATAATAAGTATCATGGAGTATAATATCAATAGAAGAGTTAGCTAAAACTACTCCAGTTAAACCCCCTACTGTGAACAAAAAAATAAACCCTAAAACCCATAGTAAAGAGGGTCTATAGTTTATTTGTACTCCTTGAAGGGTTCCTAACCATCTAAAAATCTTAATCCCAGTTGGAATAGCAATAATTATAGTAGCAGAAGTAAAATACGCACGAGTGTCGACATCTATCCCAACTGTGAATATATGATGAGCTCACACAACAAACCCCAACGCCCCAATAGCAATTATAGCATAAATTATACCTAAAGTCCCAAAAGCTTCCTTCTTACCGGACTCCTGAACAACAATATGAGATACTATTCCAAAAGCAGGTAAAATTAAAATATAAACTTCAGGATGACCAAAAAATCAAAATAAATGTTGATAAAGAATAGGGTCACCTCCCCCAGCAGGGTCAAAAAAAGAAGTATTTAAATTTCGATCTGTGAGTAGTATTGTAATAGCTCCTGCTAAAACAGGTAAAGATAATAATAAAAGAACTGCTGTAATAAATACAGATCAAACAAATAACGGTATTCGATCTAAGGTTATACCTACCCTTCGTATATTAATAGCTGTAGTTATAAAATTTACTGCTCCTAAAATAGATGAAACCCCTGCTAAATGAAGAGAAAAAATCCCTAAATCAACAGAAGCCCCCGCATGAGCAATTGCTCTTGCTAAAGGAGGGTACACTGTTCACCCAGTGCCTACTCCTCTTTCCACTATACCTCTAGTTAATAATAAAGTTAAAGAAAAAGGCAACAACCAAAATCTCATATTATTTATCCGAGGAAATGCTATATCAGGAGCCCCCAATATTAAAGGAACTAGTCAATTCCCAAAACCCCCAATTATAATTGGTATTACTATAAAAAAAATTATTACAAAAGCATGAGCAGTGACAACTACATTATAAATTTGGTCATCCCCAATTAATCTTCCTGGTTGGCCTAATTCTACTCGAATAATTATTCTTAATGAAGTTCCAACTATCCCTGCTCAAGTTCCAAATACGAAATATAATGTTCCAATATCTTTATGATTTGTAGAAAAAAATCATCGTTGCGT